TGCCGTTAGCAAGAACTTGCTTTAATTTCATATCATAAGGAATTCGAATAACTGCTTCAAATACAGTATCAGGAAGGATTGTTTGGGGAACCTCAATATCCACGGGCTTATTAGCTAAATGGCAATTGGCACATACAATACGTCCGGTCGCTTCTCGTGGATTTTCATAACCTTGCTGCGCAAAAATGGGATATGCATTTGAACTGGAGGGTCGAGTCATTATATATATCATGAGTGATGCGGAAATGGATCGAGTAATCTGTTCTTTTATCCAAGAAAAAGTCTTTATAGTTTGCATTTTCATAGTCCAATCATTCATCCCGAAAATTTCTACAATAAATTGGATAGGTTGCTAGTATAGTTTCCTATTCGCGATTCTGCTTTTTACTTTTTTTTACTTTAACTAAAATTTAATTTAAAGAACTGCCTGGGTAAAAATGGAAAGTATGGTTTTGAACACTTTGCTTATGCTTATGTACAAATAGAATTAGAAATTAAAATTGGATTTATATCCGTATATCTTTTTTCTTTTCAGTCATTCATTGAATGATAAATTACTACAAGTGATGGGGATACACGATTTAAATAATGGAAAATCCAATATTTCAAAATTGTATCTAGAATAACTGGAAAAGTGGAAACAAGACCTGATATAATTTGATCATTATGAGCAAATCCAAAATTTTGGTAGATAGAGCCAATCATTAGTTCCCAACCATGAGGCGAATGAAATCCGATACATAAATCAGTTAATAACAGAATAGAAAAAGCTTTTATTGTGTCACTTAAGTTATATAGGAATTCCTTAACCCAAGAATTAAGAAGAATAAGTTCTTTATTTCCCAGAATAGAATAACCACTTAGAATAAGGAAACTTATTATATTTGTCGAAAATTGCAAAATCATATGGATACAGTCCTCGTTGTACATCTTGATCAATTGAATCGTTTCAGTGTGGATTCCTATACGAAGTTTTTGTAGATGTGTTTCTGAGTATTCCTTTACCATTTCGTCCAACAAGCGTAGCTCTTCAAATTCGATAAATTTTTTTAGAAAACTCTTTTCTTGAATATCATTCAAAAAAGTTTCCGATTGCTTAGTATTCCACCAAAAAGTAACCCAGGATTCCAGACTTTTTTGAAATGATAGCATGATCCACCAGGGTAAAAAGACTATCGATACAAGATATAGAAAAGCTAAAAATGCTTTCTTTTTTTCCTTTTTTTTCATCTATAAATTGTTTATCAACTCTTTGCATTCGTCGACTCTATGCGATCTAATAGTTTTATCAAACCTGAAACCTATTATAAGTATCCAATCCATTAATTTATTATCTTTTTTTTTAGTCGTTGAATCTTTAAAGAATCATTATAATTATAAAAACTCCAATTGGTTGGTTATTAAAGCGAACAAAAAAAAATATTGTAAAAAATAAAAATTTGACATGATTTTTTTGTATTGTATCTAACCTATCAATTCCAAACACTAAAAAAAAAGAATTGAGGTTTTTTTTTTTTTTTTTTTTTTTTTTGGATTCTTTTTTTTTTTTGTTACTGAATTGAGTGTATTGCCATCGAAAGATCACTTCTTTATATTTGTAGAAAAAAAAGTTTACCCTTTTGGTTGTTCCGTATATGTCTGCTTTGACTCGAGTGGGCGTTCGGATGAAATTTCCTTTCCATTAAGGTAGATGTGCCGTCGAAAAAAAGTTCCAAAAAGAGTATTGTAGAATTTTTATTTTACTCCGAGTTAATTTTTTTTATCATTTTAAAATACTTCAATTGGTACACGCAAGAAATAGGCCAATTCAGCAGCTTTTTGTTCAATTTCTCGTGGAGTCAAATTTTCATCCGTACGGGTCAAAGGAAGGGCCCCCTGGCCTCTTATTTCCAGATAAAGGACACGACGATCTTTAAGTTCTATTCTAATAGACTGAATATCTTTTATAAGAAATCGGAGGCAGATACGACGATTTTTTCCAGGAAATCCCCGACGAACAATACAAACTATTCCTTCTTTTTTATCGAAAAAATCATAACCACTACCTACATTCAACGAAATTGTACACCACAAATAGGAGCTAATAAAGAGGCCTGCGATTCCATAGAAAGACATCACGATCCCTTGTGGAAAAAAAAGAATTTGCTGAGGGGGAAATAAAGATATAAAATTCCTACCAAGATAGCTAGAAATTCCAACCAATACAAATCCTAATGAACCTAACAAAAGGATAAAGGCCCAGCCGAAATTACTTATTTTTCGAGATCCTGTTATAAGTTCTATCCATATACGTTCTGATCGCCAATTCATAATAGATCTGATTCCATTTTATTTTTAATTAAAAGAATACCCCAAAGTATTTCGACTTTCCTTACTTTGTTATGTTTCCGGCGTAACTCTCATCAACTAGTAATATATCTGATGTGAAGCTTGACTTTAACTTTTTTTTATATTTTTTTTTTTAGTTTAAGAGTAATTCATCAAATTAGTTATAAAAATGAGACCCCTATCCCATGTTTACACATGCATAAGGGCTCTTTCAGTTATGTTCGTAAAAACCGCGTAGTATAGCATTTTGCTAAATATATATATGTGTTATGATTCAAGCCTAAGTTTTAAATTTGGACCACAGGACTTAAACAATCTTGTTTTTTTGAACATGAATAAATAAGGAAGCCATTGCAATTGCCGGAAAGACTAGGCCGACTAAAGGCACAAGAATAGAGGGAAAGTTAATAGTTGTCATAGAATGAGTACCTCGATCTACTATATTGTACCTGTTTGTTATATTTTTTGTTGTTATTATGTTATTATATTAATTAATTCGAATTAATTCTTCATATAACTATAAGAATCTACTAAGATCGAATTTTTTAACTTTCATCTTTTCTTCTTTCTTTTGTTTCTACAGAATTCTAAAAATTCAATAATTTCGAATCGGATCCAAGAGGTTTTTTTAATAAGGATTTCCAGAAAATAAAATATCGAAAGATACAAAAATTTTTTAATTTTATACATATGGAAGAAAGTAACATGAAATTTTTTTTAGTTGACTAATTTCATAGAAGGAAAAGGAAGATTTTTTTCTTTTATCTTGTTGATAGAGTTTTACTAATTACTAAATTAGTAAATAGTCAAAAAGAAGAGATCTAATTATTTAGATTTTTTTTTTTTTCGATTCTATATCTATATTCTCTTCTAAAATTTAAGGTATCACTAAGCACAAAAAAAAGAACACTCTTCCGTTTTTTTTATTCTGATAAAAAGCTTTTGGACACAAAGAATTGACTTTAATTCTCGACTTAAAAAATTTTTTTTTTTACAGGAAAAAAAGCGTGTAGCTGAAATAACTCACTTAGAACGCCTTTTAAAAGATTGCGTGGTACGATTGGATCAAATAAACCCTTATGGAATAAATATTCGGCTGCTTGTGAACCCTCAGGTACTGTCTTATTCAATGTTTGTTCAATTACTCTTTTACCCGCAAATGCAATGTAAGCGTTGGGTTCGGCAATAATAATATCCCCTAACATACCAAAACTGGCTGTTACCCCACCAGTAGTAGGAGATGTAAGAATTGATACAAAAAATAACTTTTTATTTAATTGATAATCATATAAAACAGATGATATTTTAGCCATTTGCATTAAGCTCAAGCTTCCTTCTTGCATACGTGCTCCTCCAGAAGCACATACTATAATAAGGGGTAGTAATTTATTACTAGCATATTCAACCAACCGGGTTATTTTTTCCCCTACTACCGATCCCATACTACCTCCCATAAACTCAAAATCCATAACCCCAATTGCTACAGGAATACCATTTAGTTGACCTATACCTGTTTGAACAGCTTCAGTTAAACCTGTCTGTCTTTGATAAGAATCAATACGATCTTTATAAGGTTCCTCCTCCGAATGAAATTCAAGGGGATCCATAGAAACCATATCTTCATCCATAGGATTCCACGTTCCCGGATCAATCAGAAGTTCAATTCGATATGAACTACTCATTTTCAAATGATATCCACATTGTTCACAAATATTAAGGTGGATATTTGTGAACAATTTTTTAAAATTTAAAAAATAACAATTTTCGCATTGAACCCACAAATCCCTATTTTTTTGAGTTACATCAAGATTTTCTCTTCTAGTTAAATTACTATCATTTGTGATAGTTCTTAGACTTCCACCTTCACCCCTACTTTCACTTTCACTCAAAATGTAACTAAAAATAGAATTATCACTACCGGAACTCCTAATACGTATTTGAGAATAAAGATAATTGTCAATGCAATTCTTTATGTGATTATTCCAACCATATTTAGTATCATACGTGTAACGATCGTTATAGGTATCGCCACTCTTAGATCGCGAGTTCAGAAAACTTGCATCCCACAAATTCGAAAAAGAATTGAGTAGTTCACTTCGAAAAGAATGATCGCTGTCAATCTCAAAATTTTTATTTTCAATATCAAAATATATTGAATAACTGTCCCCCTTACTGTCTATAAGTAAAAAAGTATCATCAGAGAAAAAATTCCGAATATCAATATCCATGAAACTAAATAAATGATCAACGTTACTGTAACGAAACCTGTAACTATTTCTCCAACTCTGACTCTTTTTTTCTATATCATTTAGACTCGAATCTTCCCTTTTACTACTACCGATATTTTCAATAGGACCAAGACTGTCCGTTGATTTACTTAACCCACACCCATGTTCTAACTCTTTTTTAGACAACTTCGAATGGAACCGCCTTTTTTTCATAGAGCTTTCGTGCCCCCCAATTTGCATGAAACTAAAATCGATGAATAGTCATTCGATAAAAATAAATTTGATTCTTATCAGAATCAGAATAAGTATATAAATTCAATCGTTCGGATTATTAACTAAATAATGAGTTAGTATTATATTGTTTTATATTTTGTAAAAATCCATGATATTAGGTCTTTATATATGAATACGTACGATAGACTTTTTTCTTCTAAATGGAAAGGT